TTGTATTAATATTCGAACTTTCTTATATATACCTTATATATACACAATATATACACAAAGAATGTATATAGGAAAAGAAAAAGGTCCTTTTCTTTTTCTTGATTTGTTTTGCGAAGATTTCACTACTCTAAACAATTATTTAGAACTTTACATTCCTACGACATAATAATCGGTAACCTTTGGAAAAAAGGAAAGAAGTCTTTTCAATATTCTTTATAAAAAGACATTATCAATCACGTAAAAACTCAAACAAATAGAAAAAAGCCAGCTATCGGAGTCGAACCGATGACCATCGCATTACAAATGCGATGCTCTAACCTCTGAGCTAAGCGGGCTCGCATAACAGAAATTGTACATTCATAGGAATTTAGTAAACTGCAGGAATCTTAGCTATTAATCATTCTTAGTTATTAATTAATATGAATGTAGATTAATATGAATGTAGAAAAGAAATAATATATATATATATATAAAAAAAGAAAAGAATTGACCCTTCGAGTATTCCAAATTGCATGATAAAAATGATAGGAAGAGAGGCATATAGAAAAAATATGGTATATATATACATCCATATTGAATTGTGGATACAGAAATGATAGAATCATTTCTGATTAGACCAAATATGGTTCTACGATAGAGATGAAAGAGAATAGATAAGAAAAAAAAGAAAATAAGAGGAAAATAAGAGGAAAGACTTTTACAGGAATCAGTATCTATTACAGGAATCAGTATCTAATGAATTCAACAGTTCCGGTAGAATAAAAATGAAAGAAAAAAGGGCATGACATAATAATAAGATCTTAATCTCAAAACAAAGAAAGGGGGATATGGCGAAATTGGTAGACGCTACGGACTTAATTGGATTGAGCCTTGGTATGGAAACTTACTAAGTGATAACTTTCAAATTCAGAGAAACCCTGGAATCAAAAATGGGCAATCCTGAGCCAAATCCTGTTTTTCGAAAACAAAAAAACAACAAAGGTTCATAAAGACAGAATCAGAATAAAAAAGGAAATAAAAAAAAAAGGATAGGTGCAGAGACTCAACGGAAGCTGTTCTAACAAATGGAGTTGATTGCGTTGCATAAAGGAATCCTTCTGTTAAAACTCAGAAAAGATAAAGTGATAAAAAAATAAAAGATAACACTAATATACATAGGTCTACGTACTGAAATACTATCTCAAATACAAATAATTAATGACGAGCGACCCCAATCTGTATCTATATTTTTCCTGTATCTTTTTTTATTTTTTCATAAAAAAAAAGGTTCTGAATCAATTCTAAGTTGAAGAAAGGGTCGAATATTAATTGATCAAATAAATTGATCAAATAACGTACTCCATAGTCTGATAGATAACTGATTAATCGGACGAGAATAAAGATAGAGTCCCATTCTACATGTCAATATCGACAACAAGGAAATTTATAGTAAGAGGAAAATCCGTCGACTTTAGAAATCGTGAGGGTTCAAGTCCCTCTATCCCCAAAAAGATCCGTAGGACTCCCTAATTAGATATCTTAGAAAAAAATTCTTTATCTTTTTCATTCATTTGATTCTTTCACAAATGTATCCGGGTTGATTTTTTTTCTTTTCACAAGTGTTGTGATAGATATGATACACATACATTAGAAACGTACGAAATCGTCTTTTTTAAATTGACATAGACCTAAGTCATTTAGTAAAATGATGAAGATGGCGTATCGGAAATAGTCGGGATAGCTCAGCTGGTAGAGCAGAGGACTGAAAATCCTCGTGTCACCAGTTCAAATCTGGTTCTCGGCACATGATTAATTTATTTATGAGTATCTATTTTACAACTTAAACTTAATTAAATTAATTGCTATAGACCAACATCTATAGACTAACATAACATATATATTTATTACATATATATTCATTATAGGGTATACATATTTATCTAGGTGTCTGTATTCTGTATATAGAGTCCTTTCCTTTGTATATGAGTAAAGAATATATATTCTAATATGAGTAAAGAATATATATTCTAAAGTGTAAAATATGGAAAAGAAAAAAATTCGATTCTCTTTTTTTTTTTATTTATTCAGAATGTGTCTCCTCTCGGTCAAAAAGAATGTTAATACTTCATAGAGATTCGAAAAGTTCAATCAGTTGTTTAAAAGACTTAAAAGTCTAGTCTAGAGGAGTTGAAGGGTGGGAATATTCAAGATTTCTTTCAGATGGAGTAGAAACAGACCCTGATCCCCTTTCATTTCTTTTTATTTTCTTTCATATCATATTCTATTTCTTCATTTCCTTCTAGGTTACTTTCTATAGCTCATGTGCGCGGTACAAAGTTTATGACACCGAACTGGTTTAGTTTATCCTATTAGCATTAGCTCGACTCGTAGGAAATAAATATCTTCCAAATTGAGAATCCAACGAATCCCTAATTGTCTTGTCTTTTTTTAGTCTATATAGCCATAATAATATAAATGAAATTTCAATAACTCTCTGGATCTATAAGAGAACAAACAAATA